ATGCGTTGATTGTTCTCTACAAACCATAAAGATATTGGTACGCTATACATTTTATTTGGTATATGGTCCGGTTTAGTTGGGACTGCTTTAAGTCTTCTAATTCGGGCTGAGCTTGGACAGCCAGGAGCCTTATTAGGTGATGACCAGCTATACAATGTAATTGTTACAGCTCATGCATTTGTTATAATTTTCTTTTTAGTTATGCCCATGATAATTGGCGGTTTCGGAAATTGACTAGTGCCATTAATACTAGGAGCTCCTGATATGGCTTTTCCTCGATTAAATAATATAAGATTTTGACTTTTACCTCCTGCTCTCCTTTTACTACTTTCGTCAGCGGCCGTTGAAAGCGGAGTAGGTACAGGATGGACAGTTTATCCTCCTCTAGCTGGAAATCTAGCGCATGCTGGCGGATCTGTGGATTTAGCTATTTTTTCTTTACACTTAGCTGGTGTTTCCTCTATTCTAGGAGCGGTTAATTTTATTACTACAATTATTAATATGCGGTGACGGGGAATACAGTTTGAGCGACTCCCACTCTTTGTATGATCAGTTAAGATTACTGCTGTGCTGTTGTTACTTTCTCTACCTGTTTTAGCTGGAGCCATTACAATGCTTCTCACAGATCGTAACTTCAATACTGCATTCTTTGATCCTGCAGGAGGTGGGGATCCAATTTTGTACCAGCATTTATTCTGATTCTTTGGTCATCCTGAAGTTTACATTTTAATTCTTCCGGGATTTGGTATGATTTCTCATATTGTAAGCCACTATTCCTCTAAAAAAGAGACTTTTGGTACTCTGGGGATAATTTACGCTATACTAGCTATTGGAGTCTTAGGGTTCATTGTCTGGGCTCATCATATATTTACAGTGGGTATAGACGTAGATACACGTGCTTATTTTACAGCAGCAACTATGATTATTGCCGTTCCTACGGGAATTAAAGTATTTAGTTGATTGGCTACGATTCATGGGGCTAAAATTAAGTATGAAACTCCAATACTCTGAGCGTTAGGTTTTATTTTCTTGTTTACAGTTGGAGGTTTAACTGGAATTGTATTATCAAATTCTTCTTTGGACATTATGTTACATGACACCTATTATGTTGTTGCTCACTTCCATTACGTGCTTTCTATGGGTGCTGTCTTTGCATTATTTGGTGCTTTTAACTACTGATTTCCACTATTAAGTGGTGTTACCCTTCACAGTCGTTGAACTAAAGCTCATTTTTATATCATATTTATCGGGGTAAATGTAACATTCTTCCCACAACATTTCTTAGGATTAAGTGGTATGCCTCGGCGGTATTCTGACTATCCTGATTGCTATACTAAATGAAATGTAATTTCATCGATCGGGTCAATGATTTCATTCGTAGCTGTTTTATACTTCATGGTTATTGTCTGAGAAGCTCTTGTATCTCAACGAAGTGTTATCTGAAGAACTCACTTGAGTACCGCCTTAGAATGAGATAATATCCTTCCTGCTGATTTCCATAACTCAGCTGAGACAGGGGCGCTAGTGGCTAATTAATATTTATATATAATAAGATATGAGTCTATGAGGACAATTAGGATTCCAAGATGCAGCTTCTCCTCTAATGGAAGAGCTTATTTTTTTCCACGATCATGCAATAATAATTCTAGTTATAATTATTAGTTTAGTTGGTTATGCTGCCCTATCACTAATGATAAGCAAATATACTTGTCGATCACTTGTAGAAGGCCAAGAAATTGAAACTATTTGAACTATTATCCCTGCTGTAATTTTAGTTTTTCTAGCCCTTCCCTCTCTTCGTTTACTTTATCTCTTAGATGAAGTAGGGGATTGTAATTTAACTGTAAAAAGGATTGGCCACCAATGATATTGAAGTTATGAATATTCAGATTTTCTAAATATCGAGTTTGATTCCTATATGGTACCAACGAACGAGTTGGAAAAAGGAGATTTTCGATTACTTGAAGTAGATCATCGAGTGGTATTGCCAACTCAAACTGACATTCGAGTTTTAGTAACTTCTGCTGATGTAATTCATTCGTGAACTGTTCCCTCATTAGGTGTAAAAGCGGATGCAATCCCAGGACGACTAAATCAACTTAGTTTCTTCATCAAGTATCCCGGAGTCTTTTATGGTCAATGTTCTGAAATTTGTGGTGCAAACCATTCCTTTATACCTATTGTAGTAGAAGCTATTCCCTTAGAAAATTTCATGGAATGAGTTGTTAATGTTTCTGAATAAAAAGTTAGTTAAATTATAATATTAGGTTGTCAGCCTGACGTTACTAATTAAATTTAGTACTTTTTAATGCCTCAATTATCCCCTTTAAACTGAATTTTTTTATTTTTGTTATTCTGAACTGCCGTTTTAACGATGTCTGTTCTTCTGTGATGAAGAAGTAAAGTATACTACCGTAGAAGTTCTTCTGCTTCAAGAACTTTCAAAGGAAATAAGTGAAATTGATAAAAGAATGCTTGTTGATATTTTTTCCTCTTTTGATGATAACAATCAAGTTTTTATATCTCTTTACGGCCTAATGTGGCTATTTTCTCTTGTAACTATCTTAGTTTTTAGCTCTTCCTACTGAGTAATAAATCCTCGATGAGTTTCAATTACCATAACTTTCAAAGATACAGTGTCCTCTCAAATTTTTCGTTCTTTCGGGTTAAATTTAGGGGGATTTATTAATGTAATTAGCGGATTATTCTTGTTTTTAATTGTAATAAACCTGAGAGGCTTAATTCCATATGTTTTCAGCCCTACCAGTCATTTAGCTGTCTCTCTCTCCTTAGGCCTGCCTTTATGACTTTCTCTAATTATTTCTGCTGTGTTCTTTAACCCAAGCTCTGTTGTAGCAGGTTTGTTACCAATAGGAGCTCCCGCGCCATTAAATCCTTTCTTAGTTATTATTGAGACTGTAAGAATCATAGTTCGACCGATTACTCTTTCGGTCCGTTTAACTGCAAACATAAGAGCTGGACATATCGTTCTAACCTTAATTGGTAACTATCTCACTGCTAGATTTTTTCTTTCCTCTATATTTTCCATACTACTTTTAGTCGGAATTCAAGTTTTCTACACAATCTTCGAGTTCGGCATTAGTGTAATTCAAGCTTACATTTTTTGTTTGCTTATTACTCTGTATTCAGATGAGCATCCTCACTAACTCCCATATGTGACTATATAAATATTACTAATAATAAAAATTACTTGTAAAAGAATTATCTATTCATTTCTGGGGTATGAACCCAGCAGCTTACTATTTAGCTTATTTTACATCTGCTATTATAAATATTTGTTGGGGAAACTTAACTCCGTTAATAGATCTACAGTCTACCACCTAAATTCTCGGCCACCAAACAATAACTCACCAGGAATTAAGCTCCTTTTTCGAATTTGCAATTCAATGTTTTTCATAAACTATAGTGGGCCAAGACCTAAAAAATTCTTTTTTATTGTAAGCTTTGAAGGCTTATAGTTTTATTAACTTAAGGTCTTACCAGAAGGAGGCGATCCTTTCCTAAGAAATCAAAATTCTTCGTGCCCTAACACCGCTTCGTAATACCCTCTTTAAAATATTTTAATCTTTTTGCTTGGAAGGCAACTGTACTGTATCATACTCAGAAGGCTATTCCTAATAAATTACTTTATTCCTTTAGAATGAAAATCTAATGTGCTCTAATTGACACCATAGGAACACTTGTATCCCTTTAAAGGAGGGGATGAATGTTTAAAAAATATTAATATTATAAAAGGGTAATCAAAATCAAACTTAACTAACGATAAGCTTGGCTCTGACTTATATGTACAATAAAGATAAAGAAATACACATGGCACTTTTTTGGAGAGGTGAGGATAAATGGTGAAGAAATCAAAGTATAAGACTTTGTATATTCTGTGCCCCTATTAGTATTATAAATTTGCATGATGCTTTGTTATGTCCCACTAACACCAGTGACTAATATTAAATCTAAAGGCGAAAGCTTGACTTAGGCTAGTCTTAGTAGGTCTGGTCAACTTGGTGCCAGCATCCGCGGTTATACCAAGAAGACCGAGTTGTACTTTATATGGTAAAAAGACAGTTAGGCGTTCAAGAACACGAGCTACTAAATTTTCTGTTTAAGGGTGCAATCTGAATTCAGAAAAAAGTTTTATAAGTAACTCGGAAGCTGAATCTGTGAAAATCTAGAGGGAAACTAGGATTAGATACCCTATTATTCTTGATAGTAAACTGATTAACTACTTATTCTACCAGAGTACTACGAAATATAATAAAATTTAAAACTCAAAGGGCTTGGCGGTGCTTTAGACCACTTAGGGGAACCTGTCTCGTAATCGACAATCCACGCAACACCTTACCTTAACTTGCTTTCAGTATGTATACCGTCGTCGGCAGGTAACTTTTAAGAAATGAGAAGTTAGCAAAGTAAGAAATCTTATACAATCTTACCTATCACGTCAGATCATGGTGCAGCTTATGTTGAGGAGAGGATGGGTTACAATTAAAATTTATAATTATGGATAAGAACAAGAACTTCTTCTTGGAAAGAGGACTTAAAAGTAAATATAAATAGATAAATTTATTGAATATGGCTCTGAAGCGTGCACACATCGCCCGTCGCTCTCGTTGAAAAATGAGATAAGTCGTAACATAGTAGGAGTAATGGAAATTGCTCCTTGCTGAAGAATATAGCATAACCTAATGCATCTCACTTACACTGAGAACATGCTGAAGTATCAGCTATTTTTAACATAAAACCCATAAAGCAAATTTAGATGATTGCTGTAGATAATCAAAGCATTCATAACTTAAGTAAAGGTGATTAAACTTTAATGACATAATCAAAAGGCAAGTACTGTGAAGGAAATAATTATTAATAATTTATAAGTAGAGATATATATTCGTACCTTTTGTATCATGGCTTAGCTAGATTTACTACCTAAATAGGTTACCTAGAAAATCAATGAGCGACCTTATTTTTTCTTTATAGAGGAAAAGAAGTAGGTGTGGCAAAACCTTTTTAAAAATTTAAGGTAGAAATGAGATTTTATCCGCATTGATTGATAGCTAGTTTTTCTTTAAAGGCATAGAAGTGCTTTCGATCTAGATAAATAGATATTAGAGGGGTATAACTGATCTATTACAGGGTTGAATTATTTTTTTGAGGATTAGCTCGAAAAATAAGTAAAAATGAATTACATTGAATCTTAGTTTAAATTTAGGCTTGAAAGTAGCCTTTATTTTGAGTTTGTTATAAACCATTGAAATTAGTTAAGGGACAATTGGTCTGTGAAAATTTTAAAGAAAAGATCTCAATAATAGAAATATGAGATATTTAAATGCTAAGATGAGTATTAAAAGATAAAATTAGATGTTAAGGATGTGTAAAAATTAATAAAATAGTAAATATATAGGAATTAAATCTATGAAAGGAACTCGGCAAACTAATCTGCTCCGCCTGTTTATCAAAAACATGGCTCTATGAAATATACAAATATAGAGTCGGACCTGCCCAGTGAAAATTTTCAACGGCCGCGGTACTCTGACCGTGCAAAGGTAGCATAATCATTTGCCCTATAATTGAGGGCTAGTATGAATGGTTTGACGTGAGCAGAGCTGTCTCTTGTAGAATAATTAGAATTTAACTTACAGGTGAAGATGCCTGTATGCCATTGATAGACAAGAAGACCCTATCGAGCTTGAAAGAAATATTTAGGACATAATTGACTTATATTTCAGTACACTTAGGCTAAATAAAATTTTGGTTGGGGCGACTGAGGAACAAAAGAAGCTTCCTTTATCTTAAGTACAAGCTATCTTGCAATGATCCAGAAGAATTACTGATCAAAGAAATTAGTTACCGTAGGGATAACAGCATAATCTTTTTTGAGAGCTCATATCGAAAAAAAGGTTTGTGACCTCGATGTTGGACTAGAGTTTCCTGAAGATGTAGAAGTCTTTAAGGGTTGGTCTGTTCGACCATTAAAACTCTACATGATCTGAGTTCAGACCGGCGTGAGCCAGGTCAGTTTCTATCTTCAATTACTTAAATTTAAGTTTAGTACGAAAGGACCAACTTAAGAAAATGGTTTTTCAAATTGATAAAATATAATAATAGCATGAAAGAATCAAATTAGCAAAGTTAATGCGATTGACTTAGGATCAATAGACATAGGTGAAACTCCTTTATTTGATATTGCAAACACAAATAAAGGTGGCAGAATAAGTGCATTAGGTTTAAGCCCTAAATATGAAGATGAAATTTCTTTCCTTTATATATGTATTTATCTCTTATTTCTTGCCTATTTTCGTATGTGTGTATTTTATTAGCAGTTGCTTTTTTTACTCTATTAGAGCGAAAGGGCCTCAGGTACATTCAAATTCGTAAAGGACCTAATAAGGTAGGTTTAGCTGGACTTCCTCAGCCTATTGCTGATGCAGCAAAGTTATTAACAAAAGAAATTGCAAAGCCTACAATGGCTAACTATTCTCCGTACTTTATCGCTCCTATCTTTAGCTTTATTCTAGCACTCCTGTTATGGCAGCTTTATCCTAGATCTTATTCCCTGGGATATTTTAAATGAGGAATCTTATTTTTTTTATGTGTCTCTGCTTTAAATGTTTATGGTACTTTATTGGCGGGGTGATCTTCCAATTCTAAATATGCTTTATTAGGTAGCTTGCGAGCAATTGCTCAAACTATTTCATATGAAGTAAGAATGGCTCTTATTCTACTTTTCCCTTTATTTATTGTCGGAAGATTTAGATTTATTGAAATTAAGGAAAGCCAAAACCTAATTTGATTGGGGTTCCTGATACTTCCGGTTTCTTTTATTTGATATACTACTTGCGTAGCTGAAACAAATCGTGCTCCTTTTGACTTTGCAGAAGGGGAATCTGAATTGGTATCTGGTTTTAATATCGAATACGGGGCTGCTGGGTTCGCTTTAATTTTCCTAGCAGAGTATGCAAATATTTTAGTTATGAGCCTATTTTCTGCCTTATTATTTTTTGGGGCAGAAAATCTCGTTTTTGTTTCTAATGATCTTATTTTCATACTAAAAGTTTTATTTTTTGCTTTTGCTTTTATCTGAGTTCGTGGTAGCTATCCTCGTTTTCGTTATGATTTACTTATAGGATTAACTTGGAAAGGATTCCTTCCGGCGTCGTTAGCCTTATTAATAGTAGTTCTAGTTCTCTCTTATCTAAGTTACTTTTAATAATATTCGAAGCTGTAGTTTAATTAGAATACTAGCATTGGGAGCTAGAGATTAGGTGTCAATCCTACGCTTTGAGATAATGAGTGCTATTATGCTTTTTTCTATTACTACTTCAATTTTATTTCTGCTCCCCCTAATAGCACAGCCCTTAAGCTTAGGGCTAGTTATTATACTTTTAACATTAATAATATGCTGTTTGAGAGCCTTACTTATTTCTTCTTGATATGGTTATATCCTGTTTTTAATTTATGTAGGAGGGCTATTAGTGATATTTGCTTATGTTGCAGCTCTCTCCCCGAATGTATTATTTAGAGGAGGTTATCCAGTGATATTATTTGCTTTAATAATTCCATTACTTTTTATTATTTTTTATATATATCCCTTTATTGATCTTAGATCTCTTAATTATGCTAGTTTATATGCAGATTATAGTAACCTAAAAACCTACGGAGTTGAGTTAGTGTCTCCCGAAATAATTTCTGTTTTAATTGGCTTGGGCTTAATCTTACTTATCAATCTGGTTGTAGTTGTCAAAATCTGTTATTATCAACATGCCTCTCTTCGCCCATTTAGAGAAATAGGTTAATTAAGACTGTATGCGGAGACCTATTCGAAAAACTCACCCAATTTTAAAAATAGTAAATGGCGCTGTGATTGACCTTCCAGCACCGTCTAATTTATCTGTATGATGAAATTTTGGTTCCTTACTAGGCTTGTGTTTAGGAATTCAAATTTTAACTGGCCTTTTTCTTGCCATGCATTATACAGCTCATGTCGACTTGGCTTTTAGTTCAGTTGTTCATATTAGTCGTGATGTAAGCTATGGCTGATTACTCCGAGCTTTACATGCCAATGGTGCCTCCTGATTCTTTATTTGTATTTATTTCCATATTGGTCGAGGTATCTATTATGGGTCCTACCTATACCAACACACTTGAAATATTGGAGTAATCCTTCTTTTCTTGACAATAGGGACAGCTTTCTTAGGTTATGTTCTTCCCTGAGGACAAATATCTTTTTGAGGTGCTACTGTAATTACCAATCTTCTTTCAGCCGTGCCTTATGTAGGAAAAATATTAGTAGAATGAGTCTGAGGGGGATTTGCAGTAGACAATGCTACTTTAACTCGATTTTTTACTTTACATTTTTTACTACCATTCGCTATTGCCGGTATAACGATCCTGCATCTTTTATTTCTTCATGAAACCGGGTCTAACAATCCTTTGGGCCTAAATAGAGATGGCGAGAAAATTCCATTTCATTCCTATTATAGTTTTAAAGATCTTGTTGGTTTCGTTACACTATTATTTTTTCTTTCATTAATTGTTCTTTTCTCACCTCAGCTGCTAAGAGACCCTGAAAACTTTATCCCCGCTAATCCTCTGGTTACCCCCGTGCACATTCAGCCTGAATGGTACTTCTTATTTGCTTATGCTATTTTACGATCTATTCCTAATAAATTAGGGGGAGTTTTGGGACTTGCTGGTTCAGTTGCTATTCTATTTGTGATGCCTTTAATTCATACAGGAAAGTTCCGGTCATTAGCTTTTTACCCTTTAAACCAAATTTTATTTTGATGTTTTGTAGGTATTTTTCTTATTTTAACCTGGATTGGGAGTTGCCCAGTAGAAGCTCCATATGAGCAAATTGGACAGGTTTTTACGGGATTGTATTTTCTTTATTTCATTTTTAGCCCGCTAGCCCAAATAATGTGAGATAATATTCTAGATTATTAAGACCTATAGTTGCCTCCTGGGGAAGAATTTGTCTTGAAAACAAATCAAAAGTGTTCGATTCACTTGGTAGCTTATTACTAGAAATTATAAAGCAACTGAGATTAATTATATCTATCTTTGGCTTACAAGACCAATGCTTTAAATTTTAAGCTACAGTTGCAGGAAGATATGAGAACATTTTACTTAAGAATAATTAGGATATTAGGATTTGTAGCTGCTCTGCTAGCATTATCTCTTCAGTATAAGCATTTCTTAAGGGTTTTACTAAGATTAGAGGCAGCTACCATAAGTTTATTTATTATACTTTTTTCCCTTATAAATAATCTTGCTTATAGCGGTCAAGCAGCCTTAATTTTAATTACCTTAGGAGCTTGTGAAGCAAGCTTAGGTTTAGCTGTTTTAGTTACTATTATTCGATCCCAAGGTAATGATTACGTTAGAAGATTTTCGTCTCAAAAATGTTAGGAATTATCATAGCTTCAATCACTGTTTTTTTAGTTCCGAAGAATAATATAAGTTGATATACAAAAATATGAGCTTTAGCTCTTATTAGAGTGATTTCTTTTTTACACTTATTTAGCAACAATTGAAGTTACGAAATAATAAATTCATTTTTAAATCAAGATTCCATAGCATCAGTTTTAGTCTCTCTCACTCTGTGGATTTCCATAATGATACTTCTTGCTAGACAAAATAGAGTTAAGGTAGCTCAAAACAGACCTGCTCAATTTACTAGCATAGTCTTGCTTCTGAATGCAATTCTAATTATTGCCTTCTACGCTAATAGAGTCATAATTTTCTATTTCTTTTTTGAGGCCTCCCTTATCCCGACATTATTACTCATCTTAGGATGGGGTTATCAACCTGAACGACTACAAGCTGGTATATATATGATAATCTATACTGTTGCCGCGTCGCTTCCTCTTTTACTAACAATTCTATGAAATATTAGAAACAGAAATTGTTCTAGTATGTTAATCACTTCTAACCTGCGCTTAAGATCAGATTTCATCGATATAACTTGAGGGAGTAATCTTTTAACTCTCCTTATTTTTATGGCTTTCCTAGTAAAACTTCCCATATTTACAGTTCATCTATGATTACCTAAAGCTCATGTTGAAGCTCCGGTTGCTGGATCTATAGTTTTAGCTGCTATTTTGCTGAAATTAGGCGGATACGGTATTTTGCGCATATATCAGTACTTTAACTTTCAAGGATCTAATCTTCTTGTATTAGTCTTTTCCTTAGCTTTATGAGGAGGAGTGTTAACTAGGGTTATTTGTTTTCGTCAGACAGATTTTAAGTCCTTAATTGCTTACTCCTCTGTTGGTCACATATCATTAATACTAGCAGGTGCCTTCTCAAATAGATCCTGAGGTTGATATGGTGCCCTAGTACTAATGGTATCCCATGGCTTTTGTTCCTCGGCCCTTTTTGCCTTAGCTAATTACACATATGAAAAAACCCATACTCGGAGCTTATTTTTGACTAAAGGAATGCTCATGCTTTTACCTCTCCTTTCTTTATGATGATTTATATTTGCTATTATGAATATAGCTGCTCCTCCTAGGATTAATTTGATAGGGGAGATTATGATATTTCCTGCTATTATCTTTAGCTCTTCTTATTACACTGTTTCTTTAGGCTTAATGAGATTCTTAGCAGCTCTTTATAGCATATATTTATTTACCTGTAGCCAGCATGGCGGTAGTCCTAAATTCGCTAAGCCTTTTAATAGATTTAAGTCCTCTGGTTACATCTTGATATTGATACATTGGTTACCTGCCAATTTATTAATTTTAAAAAGAGATATTATCTTTCTCTGAGCTTAGAATAAAGCTAAGTTAGTTTACTAAAAATACCAGCCTGTGGATCTGGAGAAGAAAGATAAATTTCACTTAGCCATGTTTTTCAAGCCTAAGTCTTCATCTATTAGTTCAGCAATACTACTTTTATATAGTTTAGCTATTTTCCCAATTACTCTAAGTTTTATTATAAATGATAAAAGCATTCTTTTTGAATGAAACATTATTCAAGTTAGTTCATGCTCTATAACTCTCATTGTTATCCTAGACTCAGTCAGTTTAAGCTTTAGTAATACAGTCTGTTTAATTTCTGGTTGTGTAATGCTCTTCTCTTCGAGCTACATATCTCACGATCCTTTTCTTAAACGATTTACATGATTAGTTATATTGTTTGTCATATCTATAAATCTTTTGGTTTTCATTCCAAGACTTCCTGCTCTCCTCTTAGGTTGAGATGGCCTGGGTATTGTATCCTTCGCCTTAGTTATTTATTATCAAAACGCTAAGTCCCTAGCTGCTGGCATGTTAACAGTTTTAGCAAACCGAATTGGAGATGTCATAATCCTGATTTCCATTGGACTCCTTGTATTACAAGGTCACTGAAACATCCTGCTTATATGGGATTTTCATATATCCTTTATCGTTATAATTACTATTACTGTAGCTGCGATAACTAAAAGGGCTCAAATTCCCTTTTCCAGATGACTTCCTGCTGCTATAGCAGCACCTACACCAGTTTCAGCTCTAGTTCATTCTTCTACGCTAGTAACGGCTGGGGTTTTTCTAGTAATTCGTTTCTACCCGTTTTTATCCACCTCAAAAGCTTTCTTGAGCACTTTATTATTTATTTCAGTTCTCACCCTACTTATGGCCGGCCTTGGAGCTAATTTCGAGAACGACTTAAAAAAAGTTATTGCCTTATCTACTTTAAGTCAACTAGGAGTTATAATAATAAGGTTAGGAATAGGAATACCTTCCTTAGCATTGTTCCATCTTTACACACATGCTCTTTTCAAAGCCCTCTTATTTCTATGTGCTGGCACTATTATCCACAACAGATCAAATAGCCAAGATATTCGTTCTATGGGTATGATTTTTTCCCAGGCTCCGCTAACTATTTCATGTATAAATGTTGCTAACTTATCTTTATGTGGCGCTCCCTTCTTAAGAGGCTTTTACTCCAAAGACTTAATTTTAGAAGTAGCACTATTTGATCCTACCAACCTTCTCATAGTTCTTTTAATTTTCTTAGCTACAGGAATAACAGCTGCATATTCTCTTCGATTATCCTTTTGTTCCTTATGAGGGAGGGTAAAAGCCAATCCCTTTCATGCCAAGCAAGAAAAGGATGCCTATATCAATTGAGCAACAACTATTCTGACATTAGCAGCTATTGTAGCAGGATTCTTTTTGCAAACTATTTTTACTAATTTTAATCCTATACCCTTTATTTTACCATTTGGTTATAAAATAGTTACTATTTCTGTCATCATTTTGGGATTATTTTTGGCAAGAGTACTATGAGCTACTCCAGAAGGTCAAAAAAATATAACTAAATATAAATTCTTTTTCACCACTATATGATTCTTAGCGCCAGTTTCAGCTCAACCTTTAACGAAGATATCTATACTTTTTGGAACACAGCTAATGAAATCAGTAGATCAAGGATGGCTTGAAATCTTGGGAGGACAGGGAGCAAGAATAACTATGAGTAATCTTAGTGCTATTAATCAAAGAATACAAATTAAGTCTTTTAATTTTTTTATCTTACTGATAATTAGGGGTGCGGCTCTCTTGATGATTACTTTAACTGCAATCTCCATATAAATTCATTTAATATTTCATAGTGGCTTAAATAGCTTATACACCCAGAGCATAGCACTGAAGATGCTAAGGAGGCGACTAACGCCTTTGAGCAATGCAACTCTCTTATCTTATTATCTGGCAAACTAAAGATAAATAATGGCTTCTTTTACTCCCTAGAATAAGAAATCTCGTCAGGTTGACCCCCCCCCCTATTCTTCTTTAGAATATTAGAACTTACTTGCTCTTCTAATCTATTTTACTCAGTAATCTAATAATTGTATTGGATAAAACTTTTTATTTTTTAAAGAATTAGATTTCAATAGACATTCTTTAATTTTCTTTTATTTTAGCATAAAAATATGAAGATTTTCGTTTCTATGTGGTCTTCTATCTGCCATTACCTCGACTCGCATAGGACCTTAGGAACAAAGGCAATATTTTTGCCCTCAGAAGAGAAGAATTAAGCTTTTTTATGCTCGCTCGGCACACAGTTAGCCAGCGCAGCTAAAAAAGCGCTGTCTTTCTATTCTCCACTTTTATTTACCTTTATGGGACGTAATCCATTCCATTTAGTAGAATTTAGTCCTTGACCTCTCACTGGGTCTATGGGCGCTCTTTTTTTGACAACAGGATTAGCTGGTTGATTCCACGGGTATGGTTATATTACGATAATTATCGGTCTTGTTTTGATTTCAATCACAATGGTTCAATGGTGACGAGACGTTATTCGAGAGTCAACTTACCAAGGATACCATACAATTCAGGTTTCTAAGGGACTTCGGTGGGGGATAATTCTTTTTATTGCATCTGAAGTCTGTTTTTTCTTTGCTTTTTTCTGAGCTTATTTTCACAGAAGCTTAGCTCCCAGGCCAGAACTTGGGTCCTGCTGACCTCCTGCAGGAATTGTTCCATTAAACCCTTTTGAAGTCCCTCTTTTAAACACAGGGGTTTTACTGGCTTCTGGGGTGACTGTGACATGAGCTCATCATAGATTGATAGAAGGGGATGGTCCCGGAGGTATTCAAGGCCTAGTTGCAACAGTGGCTTTAGGGGGTTATTTCACCTTTTTACAAGGGGGAGAATATTATGAAGCATCCTTTACTATTGCTGATGGGGCATATGGGTCTACTTTTTTTGTTGCTACGGGATTCCATGGGCTTCATGTATTAATTGGTAGAACCTTCTTACTTGTTTGTTTAGTGCGGGCTTGGTTGCAACATTTTTCTACCGGGCATCACTTTGGCTTTGAAGCTGCTGCTTGATATTGACATTTTGTTGACGTAGTATGGCTTTTCCTTTATCTTTCAATTTATTGATGAGGATGCTAGGATTATATCACTCTTTCTCCTTGATTATTTATAACTAATCTTAGATAACTAGGATAGTGCTAGACTTTTAATCTAGAAACGGCATGAGTGTTAAAGTGCCTCTAAGAAATAAGAAATTAGGGAGACTTAATACTTTAAATTAAAAGATCTGACTTGCATTCAGAAAATAGGCTTATTGTAATGCCTTTAGGTCAGATTAAAATAGGAATGCAAAAAACGAGAAATTTGTATGCGGTTTCGGCCCGTAAATTGGGGGTGTAAGTCCCTCTTTGCATTTTAAGTTTTAATTAAGTGAAAGCCAAAGTGTGCGGCGCCTAGCTGTTAATTAGGAGATTGTAAGAAATATTACTCACTTAGATAAACACTACGCCGGATGAACGGAAATCATTGATGTTGATTATTATGGGATTATATGTATCTCTAGTGTTAGATGTTAAGGACAATTATAAGAACTATTATTGCAGGGATCATCTCTGTTGTTGTAATGGCTTTAGGGTGGGTCCTAGCAAAACGTGCTATCAGGGATCGAGAAAAAAGGTCCCCCTTTGAATGCGGATTTGACCCAATTAAATCAGCTCGTTTACCTTTTTCTCTGCGATTTTTTTTACTAGCTATTATCTTTCTTATTTTTGACGTGGAAATTGTACTTCTATTCCCAGCTTTAGCTATAATAATGAGAGGATTCAGCTTACAAGTAGTCCTTGGGGCTTTTTTATTCTTAGTAATTTTAATTCTAGGGCTATTCCACGAGTGAAATGAAGGATCATTAGACTGAGCTCAATAAGAAAAAACTTGGAGTAAAACAGGGCTGCTAACTTTGTTTTGGGTAATTCGATTTTATCCTTTTTCTTATGTTTTCAAATTTGCCTTTTAGATATATATTTATTTTTACAATAATAGCAGGAACTCTATTTTCTATTTCTTCGTCTCATTGATTAGGAATTTGAGCTGGATTAGAAATTAATTTAATTGGCTTTCTTCCTTTACTCGTTTATCAGAAAAGGATAGCAGAGAGGGAATCTGCAGTGAAATATTTCGTGGTGCAAGCCTTAGGATCTAGGCTCTTAATGTTTGGTAGCTTGAGTTCCTATAGTCTTTCTTTCAGTTGAGATATTACTAACATCAGTAGTTATTACATCATTACTATCTTCATTCTTTCTTGTGGCTTAAGTATAAAAATAGGACTGTTTCCATTCCATTTTTGACTTCCTAGTGTCATGGCAGGGTTACCTTGAATTTCTTGTTTGCTATTAGCTACTTGACAAAAGTTTGCCCCTATTTTTTTGCTAAGATCTTTATTGGATGTGAATTTAAGATATTGAATAGCCTTGGTAATTTCATTAATATGTGCTGGATCTAGTCTTATAGGCGGAGTTGGAGGTATGAATCAGACGCAAATTCGAGCTCTATTGGCTTATTCATCTATTGGCCACTTAGGTTGAATTGTATTTTCCTTATTATACGGAGATTGGGCCATAAAGGTGTATTTGCTCGTATATGTTCTTATTTCTGCTTGCGTTTTTATCAGCCTATGATACATAGATTTGAGAGATATAAAAAGGCTAGTAAAGTTTAATCAAAAAAAGAGCTTAGAGATGGGGATCATAATCATACTAATATCTTTAGGCGGCTTACCTCCTCTTTTAGGGTTCGTTTCTAAATGATTAGTTATTTCAGTTTCAATAACTAGTGCCGTTTGGGGTATTTTATTCTTTCTTATCTTAGGTTCTCTCCTAAGACTCTTTTACTACTTAAGTCTGTTTTTCTGCATATTTTTAGGTGAAGCTGGAAAATCTCCCTTGCTCCTAGGCGGCAACGTAAAATTAATGTTATTAATTAATGTAATTATCATGGCAAATCTCGTCGGGGGTGTCTTCTTAATTATGGGAGGTGCAATAATAAGGCTTTAGAC